CAATAATATACTAAATCATGGGATTTTTGAGATTTCACTAAATTTATTTATTTTTATCTAATCTATTTATTATTATTAGATTATTTTCTATTTTATTAGATTATTAGAACAGCAATTTGTATCTATATTTATATTTGTATATATATATAATATATATATTTTTTATTTTTTATATAATAATATATATATATATTTCTTTTTTTAATTTTAAAATTTTATTTTAATTTATTTTAATATAAATATATAAATAATAAATATTTTTTTTTTTTTTATTATTTTGATAATCTTGTTTTTGTTATAATCTTATAACAAATTTTACAAATTTTTTAGATTATTTTATTAGATTTCTAAAAATTAGTTATTAGATTTCTAAAAATTAGCGATCTGATATCCTAATTATAATCTAAAAAACTTCGCGGGCGAATATTCACTCTTTCATCAATATTTATTTCCTTTCTAGAGATGATCCACGATCTTTTAGAATAAATGGATTGTCTTCTGGTTCCTTTCGCTATCCCCCCAATAAATCATTACGATTTGTTTTCAAAAAAATCTTATGTATTTACAGGTTCCGTCGTTCCCATCGCCTCTTCATTAATGGTTAGGTCTTAATTTTACAATGGAGCCTAATGAAATTTGTTCTTGAGTCAATCTTCTCAGTCTTTATTGGCTCGAGGCTCTTGATTTTTTGTTTTCTGAAGGAATTTGTTTAATTATAGATCCATTGGTATTGATGCTTTAATACATTAGCTTTTCTGTGATGACTCATAGACCTTACATATCGGAATCATAGATCATTGATATTCTTTTTCTCTCTTTCTTTCACCCTTCCATTTATCCGCATAATTGTTTATTTTGATTTACAACTCCTAATCAAATCAGATTGATTTTTCTTTTGTTTGTGCAAAAGGGATTTCAATTGTTCCAATAATATGACCAATATATCATATCTTGAATGTTTCTTTGGATCCAGATAATGCAAAGCGATGAGTTGGTTATTAGTTGTATATTTATACTTATTAGTTCATATTAGTTCATAGTATGGGTCAGTCCTTTTTTTTAATCCTGGCTCTAAAAAACCAACGAGTCACACACTAAGCATAGCAATTATATCAAATTATCAATTGAATTGTTTATTTTATTCAACCCTATAGAATAGAATATAGAAATCGAATTGATTCTTTTTTTTTTTTTAAGAATCAAAGAGTTTATCATTTTTTTTTTTTATCAATGGATAGAATGGAAAGACAAGTCAAGTAAGAATTTATTATTTTTTCTATAGAAATACCCAAATTTTTATACCTAATACTCCATAAATAGTTCTAACCGTATACGAACAATAATCAATTTTAGCTCGAATGGTTTGTAGCGGAACCCTACCCTCTCGAACCCATTCAACGCGTGAAATTTCTTTTCCGTCAAGACGCCCCGCAATTTGTACTTGAATTCCTTTTGTATCTGCCTGTTCGGTTAATTCAATAGCTTTTTTCATTGCTTTTCGAAATGAAACTCTATTCTTTAATTGTCCGGCTATAAATTCTGCAAGAATTTTAGGGTGCCCATAAGGGTTTGAAATTCTTGTAATAGCAATATTGAGTTTTCGGTTCACACAATTAAGTTCCTTTTGTACATTTATCTGTAATTCTTCGATTCGTTTAGGTTTACTTTTAGGTTTACTTTCTATTAATAATTTTTGGAATCCTATATATATTATGACTTGAATCACATCGATTCGTTTTTGAATCTCTATACGTGCAATTCCCTCAACACCAGAAGATATTTTCGTATTTTTTTTTACATAGTTCTTGATACAGTTTCTTATTTTTTGATCTTCTTGTAGACCCTCAGAGTAATTTTTTGGTTGAGCAAACCAAAGAGAATGATGACTTTGGGTTGTACCAAGTCTGAAACCAAGCGGATTTATTTTTTGTCCCATAATCCCTCACTAATTACTATACATATCATGAAATGTCATATCTTTGGATTTAGCTTTTTTTATCCATCCCCGGGTTTTTAAACGTATGTTATATTCTTCCATATTCTTCATATAAAGATATATTTTTTAATACAATAGTTATATGACAGGTCGATCTTTTTATCAGATAACCCCGCCCTCGAGCCTGGGGTTTTAATTTTTTCACAGTAGCACCTTCGTTGACTTCGGCTTTACTAATGATTAAATTGGCTTCGTTGAAACCCATATTGTGGCGAGCATTTGCTGCTGCAGAATAAATCAATTTAAAAATGGGATAACATGCTCGATAAGGCATGAGTTCGAGTATCATAAGTGTTTCTTCGTAAGAACGTCCACGAATCTGATCAATTATTCTTCGTGCTTTGTGAGTGGACATACATATATGTTGGCCTAAAGCATATACTTCCGTATATGGATCTCCCTTTTTCTTTCTTTTATTTATCATAAGATTGATTTACCTCTTTTTTTTTTTTTAATGAACGATAAATATCTAATAAATATAAATATCTAATAAATATCTATATT